TGGCTATTATATTAGAATATTTAGTGCCGGGTTATTCTTTCTGAAAATTTTATTTGACTTTTACAGGTTAATGTTGGATTGGAAAAAATGTAAAAATTGATGCATATATATATATATATATATATACTGGCTATTATATTAGAATATTTAGTGCCGGGTTATTCTTTCTGAAAATTTTATTTGACTTTTACAGGTTAATGTTGGATTGGAAAAAATGTAAAAATTGATGCATATATATATATATATATATATATAATGTGGGATAGCCAATTCATATTTCAACTTGTTGGCTTGGTACGTTCTTGAGTCCTCCTTGGTTTCGGGGTTTGACAAGGAAAACAGGATTTGCTGAGCGTAGGGGGGTAGGGGGGTTTGTCGCGCAAAAACCAAAGGGGGCATTATAGCAAGTATAGTTGAACAAGGAATAGATATGTTATGCACCTGAGTTAGAAGAATGTAATTCTTAACTTATGTCTTTCAATAATTAATATATATTATCACATACAAGGAAAATGTTCAACCTTAATTGACATTTGAATTTGCACTCTGAGATGCCAAGTGAAAGGAAACCAAAAAGAGATACCCTATGCATATAAAAGAATGCTCGGCATGGTGGGTAATGAAACATATGTACCACACCATTAATCTAATCAGATGCCAGTATAATTATCCGAGGAGGGAATTTTACAGTTTATGGACCTGAAATAGGAACCAGATGCCAGTAATAGTTCATATTGTGCGACCCCCACAATTGATGTCCCTGATTCTATCATGCATGATATTCCCTTGCGTAAATAGGTTGGTGGTCTCTTACTACATTAATATGGTTTAATGGGATTTTAGTTGATTACTTCAAGGAAAAATTTGAGGTCAAATTTTTGGGGAATAATCTATTTCTCAGGTCAAAATAATTGATTTGTGAATCTTAATTTTATGCTTTATGTTTACCTTGTAAGTTAGTACTTGCTTTATGGTTAAAATAGTGGGTTGGTGATAATACATAGATGTACTAATACATTAATGTAATATCATGCATAATATGTACTATACCATATAGGGTGAATTCACCCCAGAAAATAGTTTAGTTTAGAATTCTGGCTTTGGGAGTCAGGGGTGGGAGTTGAAATCTCTCTTTTCTGGGCGCTAGGGAGGAATTTAACCTCCGATCTTCGGATTACAAGACCGATGCTTTTAGGCTAAGCTACTAGGGCAAGCTCATTCTAGTGCTTTATTTTCTAATCATCCTGCTAGTGGAATAAAAATGAGGAATAGTGCGAAGTATAGTACGGATGCAACTTGTCCAATGATGATGAACGGGTGTTCTACTGGTATTCCTCCAATTCATGTTAGGATGATTATATCTGCAACTAAGGTTCAGAATAAGAATTGGGTAATTGGGCGGAATGTTAGTCCTCGTTGTTTTGAGGTATGTAGAAGGGGTACTACTATTAGTACTAGGATTGAGAATAGTAATGCGAGGACTCCTCCTAGTTTGTTGGGGATTGATCGTAGAATGGCGTAGGCAAATAGGAAGTATCATTCTGGTTTAATGTGTGGAGGTGTTACTAGGGGGTTTGCGGGGGTGAAATTTTCTGGATCTCCTAGTAGGTTTGGGGAGAATAGTGCTAGCAGCGTAAGCGCTAGTAGTATAATTGCGAATCCAAGGAGGTCTTTGTATGTAAAGTAGGGGTGGAAGGAAATTTTGTCTGCGTCTGAGTTTAGTCCGATTGGGTTGTTGGATCCTGTTTCGTGGAGGAATAGAAGATGAATGATGGTTGCGGCGGCGATAATGAATGGGAATAGGAAGTGGAATGCAAAGAAACGTGTTAATGTTGCGTTGTCTACTGAGAAGCCACCTCAAATTCATTGGACTAGTATGTCTCCCATGTAGGGCACAGCGGATAATAGGTTTGTAATTACTGTGGCGCCTCAGAAAGATATTTGCCCTCATGGGAGGACGTAGCCGACGAAGGCTGTTATTATGACTAATAGCAGGAGGACTACGCCGATATTTCAGGTTTCTTTATATAAGTATGATCCGTAGTACAAGCCTCGGGCAATGTGCATGTAAATGCAGATGAAGAAGAATGATGCTCCGTTGGCGTGTATATTACGGATTAGTCAGCCGTAGTTTACGTCACGGCAGATGTGAGTTACTGATGAGAATGCGGTTGAGATGTCGGAGGTGTAATGTATAGCTAGAAATAGTCCGGTTAGGATTTGGGTAATTAAGCATAGTCCCAGGAGGGATCCAAAGTTTCATCATACTGAGATGTTGGATGGTGCTGGTAGGTCGACTAGTGCGTCGTTAGCGATTTTAATGAGGGGGTGTGTTTTTCGTAGGCTTGCCATTAGTGGTTCTTGTAGTTGAATAACAACGGTGGTTCTTCAAGTCATTGGTCTCGGTTAAAGTCTGAGCAAGAATTATGACCTATTTTATGTTTTTATTATTAATGGCTTTAGTTGTGGGTTTAGTTGCTGTTGCATCTAATCCTACTCCTTATTTTGCTGCTCTTGGGTTGGTAGTTGCAGCTGGGGTTGGGTGTGGGGTTTTGGTTGGTCATGGGGGCTCTTTTTTATCATTGGTCCTTTTTCTAATTTATTTAGGGGGGATGCTCGTGGTTTTTGCTTATTCAGCAGCTTTAGCTGCTGAGCCTTTTCCAGAGGCTTGGGGTAGTCGTTCTGTGTTGGGGTATGTTTTAGTTTATTTATTAGGGGTTGGTTTAGTGGCGGGGCTATTTTGAGGAGGCTGATATGAGGGTTCTTGAGTGGTTGTTGATGGGTTAAAGGAGTTTTCCGTTTTGCGGGGAGATATTAGTGGTGTGGCTGTTATATATTCGTCTGGCGGGGGGATGTTAGTTATTTGTGCTTGAGTATTGCTTTTGACTTTGCTTGTTGTGTTGGAGCTTACTCGTGGTTTGAGTCGTGGAACTCTTCGGGCGGTTTAAAGTAGGACTGGGATAGTAGCCAGAATTAGGGTTAGGAGAAAAATAGTTAGGTACGTTTTGATTATACCTCGTGTAATATCATTTGTAATTTTTGCTACGACTGTCTGTGTTAGTGCTAGGCCTTTTGGTCCGATTGTTTCAAGTCATGTTTTGTCTAGTTGGGTGGCAGCTGATTGTCCAAGGGTAAGTTTAAGTTTTGGAAGGAGACGGTGGGTGATTGCGGGGAAGAATCCTAGCATATTTGAGAAGTGATGTGTGGAGGTCGTTGGGGTGATTTTTACTTGTTTGCTTGTTAAGTTAGCGAGGTCTATGGCTACTAGAAGGCCTGTAATGGTTACTAGAAGGGCTGCTATTTTGAGGGTGGTTGGTATTGTTATGATTGGTGTTTTTATTGGTAGGAAGTTTTGTGTAATGATGAGGCCTGCAATGATGCTTCCTCAGGCAAGTCGTTTGATTGAATTGATTACTAATGGGTTGTTTTCATTGATTGGGGATAGTGGCAGGAATCGTGGGGTTCCTATGGTTACGAAATATACTAGTCGGAAGCTGTAGACTGCGGTGAATGATGTGGCGATTAGTGTGAGAATCAGGGCTCAGGCGTTTAGGTAGGAGGTGTTTAGGGCTTCAATGATTGCGTCTTTTGAGAAGAATCCTGCTAGGAATGGGGTTCCTGTTAGGGCTAGGCTTCCGATTGTGAAGTAGGTTGAGGTGGCAGGTATAATATTGAATAGGCCCCCTATTTTTCGGATGTCTTGTTCGTCGTTTAGGCTGTGAATGATTGACCCTGAGCATAAAAATAATATGGCTTTGAAGAAAGCGTGTGTGCAAATGTGGAGAAATGCCAGTTGTGGTTGGTTTAGTCCGATTGTGACTATTATCAGTCCTAGTTGACTTGATGTTGAGAAGGCTACGATTTTTTTGATGTCGTTTTGGGTAAGGGCGCAGGTGGCTGTGAATAGTGAGGTTAATGCTCCTAGGCAAAGGCAGATTGTTAATACGAGTTGATTGTTTTCTATTAGGGGGTGAAGGCGGATTAGTAGGAAGATTCCTGCAACGACCATAGTACTTGAGTGTAGTAGGGCGGATACTGGCGTGGGACCTTCTATGGCGGACGGAAGTCATGGGTGAAGACCAAATTGGGCTGATTTTCCTGTTGCAGCTAGAGCGAGTCCTATTAGGGGAATAGTTATATCAAAGTTTTTTGATAAGGTAAAGATTTGTTGAATTTCTCATGAGTTGAGGTTTATTGCAAGTCAGGCTATGGTTATAATTAGTCCGATATCTCCTACTCGGTTATAAATGACGGCTTGGAGGGCTGCTGTGTTAGCGTCTGCTCGGCCGTGTCATCACCCGATTAGTAGGAATGATATGATTCCTACTCCTTCTCATCCGATGAATAGCTGGAATATATTGTTGGCTGTAACTAGGATAATTATGGTGACTAGGAATGTAAGAAGGTATTTGAAGAATCGGTCGATGTAAGGGTCAGAATGTATATATCATAGTGCGAATTCTAGGATTGATCAGGTGACGTATAAGGCAATTGGGACAAAGATTAGGGAATAGTGGTCGAATTTAAAGCTAATGTTAACATCAAATGTTTGTGTGTTTATTCAGTGTCAGTTTGTAATAATGCCTTCTGTTTTTAGGTTTAGGAAAATTATTAGGGGCAGGAGGCTGATAAAGAATGCGGAGCTGACAGCAGTTTTGGTTTTTTCTGCTAGTTTGGATTCTTGTTGGTCTGGGTTTAGTGTGGTAATTAGTGGGTATGCTAGGATAAAGAAAATTAGGAGAAGTGATGAGTGTATAATTAATGCCATTTTAGCTTCCACTTGGATTTGCACCAAGAGTTTTTGGTTCCTAAGACCAACGGATGAACTGTTATCCTTTGAAAGCGCAAGGAAGCCACGGAATTTAACCATGGTAGGTAAGGATTAGCAGTGCTTACTATTTTCTGTACTTCCTTGGTGAGTAAGGGGACTTTAACCCCTGTCTTTAGAATCACAATCTAATATTTTAGTTAAACTATACTTACAATAGCATCATCCTCATATGAGTTCTGGTTTTGTTACTAGAAGGAGGACTGGGATAAGATGTAGGGTTATTAGTAGGTGTTCTCGGGTGTGGAAAGGTTGGAGTCCTGTGATATGGTTTGGGGTTGGGCCTCGTTGTGATATGAGGAATATATATAGGGAGTAGCCGGCTGTGATTAGTGTTCCTAACCCTGTCAGTAAGATAGTTCATGGTGATCAGTTAAATAAGGTTGTAATAATTATTAGCTCTCCTATTAAATTAGGTAGGGGCGGAAGTGCTAAGTTTGCAAGGTTGGCAATAAATCATCAGACTGCGGTTAGTGGGAAAATTACTTGTAGTCCTCGGGCGAGAATTATTGTTCGGCTGTGGGTTCGTTCATATGCTGTGTTGGCTAGACAGAATAATGCTGAGGATACTAGCCCATGGGCAATTATTAGAATAATTGCTCCTGAGAATCCTCAGGGGGTTTGAATTAGAATACCTCCTGCTACTAAGCCCATGTGGCTAACGGATGAATATGCGATTAGAGATTTTAGGTCTGTTTGTCGTAGGCAAATTGAGCCGGTTATAATAATTCCTCAGAGAGCTAAAATAATAAATGGGTAGGCAAGTTCTTTTGATAGTGGATCTAGTATAACTATTATACGTATTATTCCGTATCCTCCTAGTTTTAGTAATACTGCTGCAAGTACTATGGATCCTGCTACGGGGGCTTCTACGTGTGCTTTTGGTAATCATAAATGCACTCCATATAGGGGTATTTTTACTAGGAATGCGATTAAGCAGCCGGCTCATCAGATCATGTGACCTCAGGAGTTAAGTTGTAGTGGTTGTGAATATTGTAGTACTAATATTGATAGTGTTCCTGTTGATTGTTGAAGTAAAAGTAAGGCAACTAGAAGTGGGAGTGATCCTGCTAGGGTATAGAATAAGAAATAAGTTCCCGCGTTTAAACGTTCGGTTTGGTTACCTCATCGGGTAATGATGATAAGGGTTGGGATTAGTGTGGCTTCAAATATAATGTAGAATATAATAATTTCTGTGGCGCCGAATGCTATAATTAGGAAGGTTTGTAGTGAGGTGAGGAGTGTAATATATGAGCGTTGTCGGCTAATTGGCTCGGGGTTGATGTGGTTTTGGCTGGCTAAAATTATTAATGGAAGTAATCAGCATGTTAATACTAGGAGGGGGGTTGATAATGGGTCAGTGGCTAAGTACGTGTTGGAGGAGGTTCATCCTGTTTCTGATGTTCATTTTAGTCATGTCAAGCTAATAAAAGCAATTAGGAGGCTATGTGCGGTTGTAGTTGTTCATAGTCATTTGGGGGAGACTAATCAGATTGTTGGGAATAGCATGATTGTGGGGATTAATACTTTTAACATTGTAGTAGGTTTAGGTTTTGTAGACGGTCGGTTCCGTGAGTACGGGCTGTGGCAACTAATAATGCTAAACCTGTGCTTGCTTCACAGGCAGAGAAGGCTAGGAGTAACATAGGGGCTGTGGAGAATCCTGTGGATTCGAATTGTAGTGCTCATAGGGCTAGTGCAATGAACAGGGACAACATTATACCTTCTAAGCAGAGAAGTGCGGAGAGCAGGTGGGTACGGTGGAATGCTAGTCCTATTAGTCCTAGAATAAATGCTGAGCTAAAGCTAAAATGTACGGGTGTCATAAGGGGGTCGTGGAATTAAACCACGATCTTCTGAGCCGAAATCAGAGGTCTTGTCTTGGACTAACTCCCTATTCTGCTCATTCTAAGCCGCCTTGAGTTCACTCATAGATTAAGCCAAGAGTTAGTAAAATTAGGACTGTTGTAGCTCAGAAGAATGTTCCAGTGGGGTTGTGAAGTTGATCTCCTCAGGGAAGGGGGAGAAGGAGAGCAATTTCTAGGTCAAAGAGTAGGAATAGAATTGCTACTAGGAAAAAGCGTAAGGAGAAAGGCAGTCGGGCAGATCCTAGTGGATCAAAACCACATTCGTATGGGGATAGTTTTTCTGCGTCTGGGTTTATTTGTGGTAATCAGAAAGATACAATTGCTAGGATTAGGGATAGGGCCACTGTAATAACTAAAATGGTTATGATTAGATTCATTATCTTTCCTTGGGGTTTAACCAAGACCGTGTGATTGGAAGTCACTTATACTAACTTTAATACTAGAAAGATTTATGAGCCTCATCAGTAGATGGATACGTAGAGGAATAGTCATACTACGTCGACGAAATGTCAGTATCAGGCAGCGGCTTCAAAGCCAAAGTGATGTTCGGATGTGAAGTGGTATTGGATTTGGCGTAGAAGGCATACGGCCAAGAAAGATGATCCAATGATGACATGCAGTCCGTGGAATCCTGTGGCTACGAAGAATGTTGAGCCGTAAACTCCGTCTGCGATTGTGAATGGTGCTTCGTAGTACTCTATGGCTTGAAGGGCAGTGAAGTAGAGTCCTAATAAGATGGTTAATGCTAGTGATTGAATTGCTTGTTTTCGCTCTCCTTCTATAATGCTGTGGTGAGCTCATGTGACTGTGACTCCTGATGCTAATAATACGGCTGTGTTAAGGAGTGGAACTTCGAATGGGTCTAGAGGAGTGATTCCTGTTGGAGGTCAGCATCCTCCTAGTTCTGGTGTTGGTGCTAGGCTTGAGTGGTAAAAGGCTCAGAAGAATCCTAGGAAGAAGAAGACTTCAGAGGTAATAAATAGGATTATTCCGTATCGTAGTCCTTTTTGTACTGGGGGTGTGTGGTGTCCTTGGAAGGTTCCTTCTCGGATAATATCTCGTCATCATTGGTATATTGTGAGGAGTAGAAGAATTAGTCCTAGAGTTATTAGTGTTGTTGAGTGGAAATGGAATCAGATTGCTAGACCGGATGTTATTAGTAATGCAGCGATGGCTCCGGTTAGGGGTCATGGGCTTGGATCAACTATATGATAGGCATGTGCTTGGTGGGCCATTAGACGTTTTCTTGCAGATAGAGGCTTAATAGAAGTACGAATACATAGGCTTGAATTATTGCTACTGCGACCTCTAGTAGTGTTAATAGGAAAAGTACTGTGGCAGTCAGGATTGCTACCGTTGGTATTATTGGTATAAGGACAAATACGGCTGTGGCAATTAGTTGAATTAGTAGGTGACCTGCGGTCAGATTTGCTGTGAGTCGGACTCCTAGGGCTAGTGGTCGGATGAATAGGCTAATTGTTTCGATGATAATAAGTACTGGAATTAGGGGGATAGGCGTTCCTTCTGGGAGAAGGTGTCCTAGGGCGACTGTTGGTTGGTTACGCATTCCAATAATTACTGTGGCGAGTCAGAGTGGTACGGCAAATCCTATGTTGAGTGATAGTTGTGTTGTAGGTGTAAAGGTATATGGAAGTAGGCCTAGTATGTTGATGGTAATTAGGAAGATTATTAGTGAGGCTAATAAGAGCGCTCATTTGTGGCCTCCTACGTTTAAGGGGAGCAGCAGTTGGTTTGTGAATCGGTTAATAAATCATCCTTGGATTGTAATAAGTCGGTTATTAATTCATCGGGATGATGGGGTTGGGTAGAGAACTCATGGTAGTGCAATTGCGATTGCGATTAGGGGGATTCCCAGGTACGATGGGCTAGCAAATTGGTCGAAGAAGCTTGTTATCATGGTCAATCTCAGGATTCAGTTTTGTGTTTTTCAGCACTTACTGGGGTTGGTTCATTTGGTGAAACATGGTTTAAGATTTTAGTTGGAATAATGGTTAAGAAAATTAATCAGGAGAATACTAAAATTGCGAATCAGGGGCCGGGGTTTAATTGTGGCATTTCACTAGGGGTGGTCGGGAATCACCAATCTTTGGCTTAAAAGGCCAATGCTTTGTCCAATATTTAGCTTCCTAGCGAGGCGTCTTCTAGTATTAATGAGGATCAGTTTTCGAAATGTTCTAGTGGGACTGCTTCTACTACGATTGGTATAAAGCTGTGGTTAGCACCACAGATTTCGGAGCATTGTCCATAGAATACGCCTGGGCGTGAGGCGATGAAGGCGGTTTGATTCAGTCGCCCTGGTACTGCGTCTATTTTTACGCCTAGGGATGGAACAGCTCAGGAGTGTAATACATCTTCAGCGGACACTAGAACACGGACTGGGGATTCTATGGGGACAACCATTCGGTGGTCAGTTTCTAGGAGTCGGAATTGTCCAGGGGTGAGGTCTTGAGTTGGGACCATATAAGAATCAAAGCCTAGATTTTCATAATCTGTATACTCGTAGCTTCAGTATCATTGGTGTCCTATTGCTTTAATTGTTAGGTGGGGGTCGTTAATTTCGTCTATAAGGTATAAAATGCGTAATGAGGGTAGGGCAATTAAAACCAAAATAACAGCTGGGAGAATAGTTCATACGATTTCGATTTCTTGGGAGTCTAGAATATATTTGTTAGTAAGTTTGGTTGAAACCATTGCAGTAATAATATATAGTACCAAGGTGCTAATTAAGATTACAATTATTAGTGCGTGGTCGTGGAAATGTAGAAGCTCTTCTATAACGGGTGATGCCGCGTCTTGGAATCCTAGTTGTGTTGGATGTGCCATTAAGCTTTAATAGCTTAAGACATGCAGGGATCTAACCTACGATTTCACCTTGACAAGGTGATGTAATTTGCACTTTACTAATGTCTTTAGAAGGAAGTGACAGAGTGGTTATGTGGCTGGCTTGAAACCAGCATATGGGGGTTCAATTCCTCCCTTTCTCGTTAGTTTGATTGAATTTGGACAAACGCTGGTTCCTCATATGTGTGGTAAGGAGGAGGACAGCCGTGGAGTCATTCTACGTTTGTTATAGTTAATTCTACAGATAATACTTCTCGTTTGGCGGCGAAGGCTTCTCATAGGATAAATAGGAATATAATTACTGCGATCAGAGAAATTAGTGATCCAATAGATGATACTGTATTTCACAGAGCATAGGCATCTGGATAGTCAGAGTATCGTCGTGGTATACCTGCTAGGCCTAGGAAGTGTTGTGGGAAGAATGTGAGGTTAACTCCAATAAACATTACTCCAAAGTGGATTTTTGTTCAAGCGCTATGTAGGGTATATCCAGTTAGTAGAGGGAATCAGTGCACGAAGGCTGCTATAATAGCGAATACGGCACCCATTGATAATACATAATGGAAGTGTGCAACTACATAATATGTGTCGTGGAGGACAATATCTAATGATGAATTAGACAGGACAATTCCTGTAAGTCCACCTACTGTAAATAGGAAGATGAACCCAAGGGCTCAGAGCATGGGAGTTTCTCATTTGATTGATCCTCCGTGAAGTGTGGCTAGTCAGCTAAATACTTTTACACCGGTTGGGATAGCGATAATTATTGTTGCGGATGTAAAGTATGCACGAGTATCTACGTCTATTCCAACAGTAAACATGTGGTGGGCTCATACAATAAATCCTAATAGGCCAATAGCCATTATTGCTCAGACCATTCCTATATAACCGAATGGTTCTTTTTTACCGGAGTAGTAGGCTACAACGTGGGAAATGATACCAAATCCTGGAAGGATAAGAATATAGACTTCTGGGTGGCCGAAGAATCAGAACAAGTGTTGGTAAAGGATTGGGTCTCCTCCTCCTGCTGGGTCGAAGAATGTAGTATTAAGATTTCGGTCTGTTAAAAGCATTGTGATGCCAGCGGCCAGTACTGGTAGTGATAGGAGAAGTAGTACGGCGGTTACAAGTACGGACCAAACGAATAGGGGTGTTTGATATTGTGAGATGGCTGGAGGTTTCATGTTAATAGTTGTAGTAATGAAGTTAATAGCTCCTAGGATTGATGAAACCCCTGCTAAGTGTAATGAGAAAATTGTTAGGTCTACTGATGCTCCTGCGTGGGCTAAGTTACCTGCAAGAGGTGGGTATACTGTTCATCCTGTCCCAGCTCCAGCTTCGACACCAGAAGAGGCTAATAGTAGTAGGAATGACGGAGGTAGGAGTCAGAAGCTTATGTTATTTATACGAGGGAATGCCATGTCTGGGGCCCCAATCATTAGTGGTACGAGTCAGTTCCCAAATCCTCCAATGAGGATTGGCATTACTATAAAGAAAATTATTACGAAGGCGTGAGCAGTTACGATAACATTATAAATTTGGTCGTCACCTAGAAGCGATCCGGGTTGGCTTAGTTCAGCCCGAATAAGAAGGCTTAAGGCGGTTCCTACTATTCCGGCTCAGGCACCAAATACGAGATAAAGGGTACCAATGTCTTTGTGGTTAGTAGAGAAGAATCAGCGCGTGATTGCCACAGGTAGGGTGGCCGAGTGTTTAGGCGGTGGGTTGTAGCCCCGAAGACAGAGGTTTAAGTCCTCTTCCTATCATAGCCCTGTGGTGAAGAACACATTGGATTGCAAATCCGAAGACGCAGACTAATACTCTGCCGGGGCTTTTCCCGCCTTACTGGTTTAAACCGGCGGGAAAAGTAGATGGATGCTCGCTGGTTTGAGCGCTTAGCTGTTAACTAAGAGTTTGTAGGATCGAGGCCTTCCCATCTAGTAAAGGCCTTAGTTTAATAAAAACATCTGATTTGCAATCAGGAAATGCAAGTTAATTTCTTGTAGGTCTTATCAGGGACTAGAAGATTTTCACTTCTACTTAGAGCTTTGAAGGCTTTTGGTCTGATATTATCCTAAGTCCCTAGGTGGTTAGTATTATAATGGTTGGAGTTATTGGTAGTAGTCCCAGGGTGGCTGTGGTAAATATGGCTAGGGGCAGGAGGGTTTGGGTTGTTTGGATTCGTCAGGGGGTGGTTGAGTTGGTTGTGTTAGGGGAGATGGTTAGTGTTATTGCATAGCATAGGCGTAAGTAGAAGTATAGGCTGATTAGGGCGGCAAGGGCTATGATTGTTGCAATGATTGGTAGATCTTGTTTTGTTAGTTCTTGTAGAATTAGTCATTTTGGTAAGAATCCTGTTAGTGGGGGGAGGCCTCCTAGTGATAGTAGTGCTAGGGCGGTGGTTGATGCTAGGATTGGGTTTTTTGATCAGGTTGTTGCGAGTGTATTGATTTTGGTGGTGAATGATGTTTTGAGGGTGAGGAATGCTGCGGATGTTATGATAATGTATGTCCCTAGTGCAATTAGTGTAAGTTGTGGGGCGTATTGAATAACAATAATTATTCATCCTATGTGTGCAATTGAGGAGTAGGCTAAAATTTTTCGTAGTTGGGTTTGGTTTAGTCCTCCTCATCCGCCTACTAGTGTGGATGCGATTCCTAGCAGGGTTAATAGTATTGGGTCGATGGTTTGGGCTGTTTGAATAATTAGTGCGAATGGGGCAAGTTTTTGTCAGGTAGATAAGATTAGGCCTGTTGTAAGGTCTAGTCCTTGTAGGACTTCTGGTATTCAGAAGTGTATTGGTGCTAATCCAATTTTTAGGGCTAAAGCAGTTATGAATATTGTGCTGGCGATGGGGTTGGATAGGTCGTTAATGCTTCATTCTCCTGTCATTCAGGCGTTTGTTGTGCTTGCGAATAGGATTATTGCTGCTGCTGTGGCTTGGGTTAGGAAATATTTTGTAGTTGCTTCTACTGCGCGTGGGTGGTGGTGTTGTGCTATTAGTGGGGTGATTGCTAGGGTATTGATTTCTAGTCCTATTCAGGCTAGTAGTCAGTGGGAGCTGGCAAAGGTTAGGGTGGTTCCTAGTCCTAGGCTGGATAGTAGGGTTGCAAGTACGTATGGGTTCATTGGCGGAGGAGGGACTTTAACCGTCATGTTCGGGGTATGGGCCCGAAAGCTTTATTAGCTGACCCCGCCGGTAGAAAGTGGTGTAAAGGAAGCACCAAGAGTTTTGATCTCTTGAGTATGGGTTCAATTCCCTTCTTTCTAGGAGCTGAGGGGATTTTAACCCCTATAAATCACTCTATCAAAGTGGTCCTTGGGCATTCAGGCACAGTTCCTTGTTTATAGTTGTGGGGGGAGGCCTGCTAGTGCGATTGGCAGAGCGGTGTGTCATAGTACGAAGGCGAGTGTGAGGGGGAGAAAGTTTTTTCACACTAAATGTATTAGCTGATCGTATCGGAATCGTGGGTAGGAGGCTCGTACTCATAAGAACAGGATTGATAGTAATGCGGCTTTGGTTATCAGGTTAATTGTTGTGAGTTCGGGGATGCTTGGGATGTGTGAGGCGCCTAGGAATAGTACGGCTGATAGTGTGTTTATTAGTAGGATGTTAGCGTATTCTGCTAGGAAGAATAGGGCGAATGGTCCTCCTGCATATTCTACGTTAAAGCCAGAGACTAGTTCGGATTCTCCTTCTGTTAGGTCAAAAGGTGCTCGGTTTGTTTCGGCTAGTGTTGAGATGTATCATATTGCGGCTAGGGGTCAGGCGGGTACAAGTAATCAGATGCTTTCTTGGGTGGTGTTGAATGTTTGTAGTGTATATCCTCCTGAGAAGATGATTACTGAGAGGAGAATTAGTCCTAGGCTTACTTCATATGAAATTGTTTGGGCTACGGCTCGTAGGGCTCCGATTAGTGCATATTTTGAATTTGATGCTCATCCTGATCCTAGAATTGAATATACTGCGAGGCTTGATAGGGCTAGGATAAATAGGATTCCTAGGTTAAGGTCAGTTACGGGGTGGGGTATGGGTATTGGGGCCCATAGGGTTATGGCTAGGGTTAGTGCGAGTATAGGGGTAGCTAGAAATAGGAATGGGGATGATGTGGAGGGGCGGACTGGTTCTTTGATAAAGAGTTTAACTCCATCGGCGATGGGTTGTAATAATCCGTAAGGTCCTACTACGTTGGGGCCTTTTCGTAGTTGTATATAGCCTAATACTTTTCGTTCAACTAATGTTAAGAAGGCTACTGCTAAGAGAACGGGCACGATGTAGGCTAGGGGGTTGATTAGGTGAGTTATTAGGATGTTTAGCATGAACTGGGAAGAGGATTTGAACCTCTGGCAAAAAGGGCTTAGGCCTTTCGCAATTTACCATGCTCTGCCACCCCAGTATGTCCTTATTTTGGCTAGCTGGGATTTTGGCTCTCCCTTTGCTTTATTTATTTGTTTTCATAAATTAGGGGTGGGGCGTGCTTAAAGTATGGGCCCCTCTTTTCCGATCCTTTCGTACTAGGAAAAGTAGCGTTACAGATAGAAACTGACCTGGATTGCTCCGGTCTGAACTCAGATCACGTAGGACTTTAATCGTTGAACAAACGAACCCTTAATAGCGGCTGCACCATTAGGATGTCCTGATCCAACATCGAGGTCGTAAACCCTCTCGTCGATATGGACTCTGGGAGAGGATTGCGCTGTTATCCCTAGGGTAACTTGGTTCGTTGATCGGCTTCGGGCAGCCGGATCATGTTTGGTCAGATGTTCTGTGGCTTAGAGATGTCTCTCTTGGTTTTAGGAGGTTTTCCCAATCCACTTGGAGGCTTTGTTTTCCTCCGTGGTCGCCCCAACCGAAGGTAAAATCTCATGTTCCGCAAAGTTTTTGCTTTTTATTGAGTTGCTTGACGTGGTTGAGTTTTGTACCTTAAGCTCCAAAGGGTCTTCTCGTCTTGTATTTTTATGTCCGCTTCTGCACGGGCAGATCAATTTCACTGACTGGAAAGGGGAGACAGTTAAGCCCTCGTTTAGCCATTCATACAGGTCTCTATTTAAAAGACAAGTGATTGCGCTACCTTTGCACGGTCAAAATACCGCGGCCGTTGAACTTGTAGTCACTGGGCAGGCTGGACCTCCTATACATAGTTGTGTTGCAGGAGGCGATGTTTTTGGTAAACAGGCGAGGCTTGTGTTTGCCGAGTTCCTTCCTTTTCTTTTAGTCTTTCCTTTAAGTAGCACTCCAGTGTGGGGGTAACGATTGTTAGGTTGTGTGGTTTTCTTGGTTTTTTTGTGGTTCACATTACTCTCTTGGGTTGAGTTCGTTAATTGCCAATGGTTTGTCCGGTTTGGCTTACACTTGTGCTGGGGAGAAGGGCGGGCCTTCTTGTTACTCATTTTAGCATAATTTCTTCCATGGGGGCATGGATTAGCCTAATAGAATTTAGGGGAGTAAGATTGTTTATCAGAATAATAAACTTTTTTCTGTCTGAGCTTTAACGCTTTCTGTTTAGGTGGCTGCTTTTAGGCCCACTAGAACAGGATGTTTTATGTATTATGATCTTTATCCTCCTGGTAAGGTTGTATCCTTTGTTAAAGGGGCTGTACCCCCTTTAACTAACTCTCGTGTGTCTCTCTGGGTCTTATTTATATGTCTATTTGATTTGAGGTGCACGAGGCTGAACTTCTATTCGTTTCTTAGGCAACCAGCTATCACCAGGTTCGGTAGGTCTGTCACTTCTACCCGGAGCTCTTCCCACTCTTTTGCCACAGAGACGGGTTGGCCCTTAATAGGCTGTCTCGGGGTAGCTCACCTGGTTTCGGGGTTTCAAACTAAAGGTCTCTTTGCTTGGGTTTACTGGCTAAATCATGATGCAAAAGGTACAAGGTTTAGTCTTTGCTTTTTTGTGCTTATATGGGTTGTTTCATTTCTCTTTCAGCTTTCCCTTGCGGTACTATTTCTATTGCTTTGGTTGAACCTTTTCTGTCTCCCATACTCAGGTAAAAGAATGGTTTAGTTTTTGGTATTATGTCCATTTTATTTTATTTATATTGTTTGGTTAGTTTTGGTGGGTAAGCTAGCTGTTTGGCTCAGGGCGATCCAATTTGCATGGATGTCTTCTCGGTGTAAGTGAGATGCTTGACTAACTCAGCCACACCCTGGGTTTGATCCAAGTGCACCTTCCGGTACACTTACCGTGTTACGACTTGCCTCCCCTTGTCAGTGCTGTGTTATTAGGTATTTTGGGTGCGTTTTGACAGGGGAGAGTGACGGGCGGTGTGTACGCGTCTCAGAGCCGGGTTCAAAAGGACACTCTATTTCCTTTTTACTACTAAATCCTCCTTCAAGCATTATTTCATGGTGCATGTTCGTAATATTCTGTGGTAGAAAATGTAGCCCATTTCTTTCCACTTCATGCGCTACACCTCGACCTGACGTTCTGGGTTGTACCCATTTTGCTTACTTTTATTACCTTCACAGGGTAAGCTGACGACGGCGGTATATAGGCTGGGATGGCTAGAAGTGGTGAGGTTTAACGGGGGTTATCGGTTCTAGAACAGGCTCCTCTAGGGGGGTCTGAGACACCGTCAGGTCCTTTGGGTTTTAAGCTAATGCTCGTAGTACCCTGGCGGACATCTAATTGTAGTTTGATGTCTAAGTTTACGGCTGAGCATAGTGGGGTATCTAATCCCAGTTTGTTTCTCAGCTTTCGTGGGGTCAGGTGGGGTTGTTAAAGCTACTTTCGTATTAGGGCTTCGGACGCCTAGAAGCGTATGACGGCCAAAGGGCCATTTGGCTTTATTTTTGCTTATCCTTAACCACCCTTTACGCCGTTATATTATCAACTAGGGCCTCTCGTCTAACCGCGGTGGCTGGCACGAGTTTTACCGGCCCTCTTAACACTAACTGAGTCAAGTTTTCACTTATGGCTTAATGTTTATCACTGCTGAATTCCCTTGGGGGTGTGGCTAGGCCAGGCGTCTTGGGCTAAATGTTTGTGCCTGATGCCCGCTCCTCGTCCCCGGGCGGGGGATTGAGGGCATACTCACTGGGTTGCGGAGACTTGCATGTGTAAGTTGAGTTAGGGCTGATAGTAAGGTCGGGACCATGCCTTTGTGCATGCGGAGTTTTTTAGGACTCATCTTAGCATCTTCAGTGCTATGCTTTGTATTAAGCTACGCTAGC